TACAATAACTGTCCTAGCCCTACCGTATCTTTTGTTTCATTTCTTCTGGAACAATCACAAACACTTTTTTGATTATGGATCTACTACCACAAATTCAATGCGTAATCTTAGCATTCAATGTGTATTCCTGAATAATCTCATTTTTCAATTATTCAACCATTTCATTTTACCAAGTTCAATGTTAGTCAGATTAGTCAACATTTATATGTTTCGATGCAACAACAAGATGTTATTTGTAACAAGTAGTTTTGTTGGTTGGTTAATTGGTCACATTTTATTCATGAAATGGGTTGGGTTCGTATTAGTCTGGATACAGCAAAAAAATTCTATTAGATCTAATGTACTTATTCGATCGAATAAGTACCTTGTGTCAGAATTGAGAAATTCTATGGCCCGAATCTTGAGTATTCTCTTATTTATTACCTGTGTCTACTATTTAGGCAGAATACCGTCCCCCCTTTTTACTAAGAAACTGAAAGAAACCTCAGAAAGGGGGGAAAGTGAGGAAGAAACAGATGTAGAAATAGAAACAACTTCTGAAACCAAAGGGACTAAACAGGAACAAGAGGAATCCACCGAAGAAGATCCTTCTTCTTACCTTTTGTCGGAAGAAAAGGCCAAAATAAAAATCGATGAAACGAAAGAGAAAAAAGTGAATGAATTTATATTGAAAGAGACATGTTCTAACAAAAACAAAAAAAAAGTTAATATAACTATCTATTATCTAGATGAGAATCAAGAAAACCCAAATGAGAATCAAGAAAACCCAACGTTCGAAATAGTTCAAGATAAAAAAATCTTTTGGTTTGAAAAACCTCTTGTAACTATACTTTTTGACTATAAACGATGGAATCGCCCATTTCGATATATAAAAAACAACGGAAGAGAAAGAACTGTAAGAAATGAAATGTCACAATTTTTTTTTTATACATGCCTAAGTGATGGAAAAGAAAAAATTCCTTTTACATACCTGCCGAGTTTGTCCATTTTTTTAGACCTGATAGAAAGAAAGATGCCTATATTCACAACAGAAAAAATGACCTCTCCAGAACTATATAATCATTGGCGTTATATGAATGAACAAAAAAAGAACAAACTAAATAATGAATTTCTAAATAGAGTAGAAACTCTAGATTTCCATTTTTTAGCTTTTACTTTACTTGAAAAAAGAACTAGATTGTGTAAAAATACAAAAGAATACTTACCTAAAATTTATGATCCTTTATTGAATGGTCCCTCGCGCGGAAGGATCCAAAAGTTTTTTTTATTCCCACTCAAAAATGAAACTTCCAGAAAGAAGTATATAGATCCACCCTGGATAAGGATAAATAGAATTCACGGTCTCCTTTTTACTACCAATTATGGAGAATTTTACCAAAAACAAAGAATAGATCCATTTGATAGAAAAGCATTTTCAATCGAAATCGAAATTAGGTATTTATTGAATTTAATGAGTAAATTTACTGAAAAAACACAAACAGTATTAAGTTTAAATTTGAAAGAACTTTCAAACCCCGAACAAAAACAAAGAGGACAGTATCGAAGAAGAATTTTAAAAATTTTCTTCGATGCAGTTTTAGCTGATCCAAAAGATAGAATAAAAAAAAAAAAAATTGGAATAAATGAAATAAGTAAAAAAGTTCCTCGATGGTCATACAAATTAATCAACGAGTTGGAATACCAAGAAAGAGAACATGAAGAAATTGCGTTAAAGGATTATGAAATTCGTTCAAGAAAATCCAAACGTGTAATAATTTTTACAGAGAATAGGGATACGTACAATAATACGAAAGATACTATTAATCCTAATGCTAATCATGGGGACAATAATCCTAATGCTAAGCCAGTAGAAAGAGAAATAGCTTTAATACGTTATTCACAACAACCAGACTTTCGTCGTGACATAATAAAGGGCTCCATGCGACCTCAAAGACGTAAAACAATTACTTGGGAAATCTTTCAACCAAATATACATTCCCCTCTTTTTTTGGACCGACTAGACAAACCCCTTTTATTTTCTTTTGATATCTCGCAGATGATGAAAATAATGTTTATCAATTTGATATGTAAAAACAGAGAATTTGTGATTTCAGATTGTACTGAAGAAAGGACACAAGAAAGTAAGAAAAAAGAGAAGGACAAAAGGGAGGAAAAAGCACGGATAGAAATAGCAGAAGCCTGGGATAGCATTCTATTTGCTCACGTAATAAGAGGCTCTTTGCTAGTAATCCAATCCATTCTTAGAAAATATATTATCTTACCTTTATTGATAATAGCTAAAAATACCATCCGTACACTATTATTTCAATTTCCAGAATGGTATGAGGATTTAAAAGATTGGAATAAGGAAATGCACGTTAAATGCACCTATAATGGAGTTCAATTATCCGAAAAAGAATTTCCGAAAAACTGGTTAACAGAGGGTATTCAGATAAAAATCCTATTCCCTTTTCGCCTGAAACCTTGGCATAGAGCTAAGCTACAATGCCCTCAAAAGGATCCAATGAACGACAAGAAAGGGAAAAAAAAGAATTTTTGCTTTTTAACAGTTTTTGGGATGGAAACTGAATTTCCTTTTGGTTCTACCAAAAGAAGAACTTCTCTTTTTGATTTTAAACCCATTTGTAAAAAACTCGAAGAAAAGGTTAGAAAGTTTACAAAAAAATATTTTCTAGTTAGAAGTATTTTAAAAAAAAGAACAAAGTTTTCTCTAAATTTCACAAAATCAAAAGAAAGGAAAAAAAGAGTTATCAAAAAAAAAAAAAGTCCTTTCTTTTTAAAAGAACAAATAAAAGAACTAATCACTATTCTATTAGTATTTAGCGGATTAGATGAATTGAATGAAACTCAAAAATATTTTATAACCAATAAAAGAACGATTCATGAATCCTCGATTCAAATTACACCTATGGGTTGGACAAATTCTTCACTGGCCGAAGCAACAATGCAAGATTTGACTAATAAAAAAAGGACAATCATAAATCAAATAAAAAAAAAAAAAGAGAAGAAAGTGATCTCAAAGAAAAAAAAGAGTCTTAACAAAATAACTTATGGTACAAAAAGATTCGGATCATTAAAAAAGATACTAAAAAGAAGAAATGCTCGAGTAATCCGTAAATTCCATTATTTTAGAAAAATTTTTATTGAGAAAATATACATAGATATCTTTCTATCTATCATTCAAATTCCCATAATCAATGCAGAACTTTTTTTTGAATCAGCTAGAAACCTTATTGACAAATACATCTATAATAATGACGAAAATCAAGAAAAAGCTGATATTGAGAAAGTAAATCAAAATACAATTCACTTTATTTCGAATATAAAAAAGTCACTTCCTAACATTAGGAATAAGAAAACAAGGGTTTTTCGTGACTTATCCTCTTTGTCACAAGCATATGTATTTTACAAATTATCACAAAACCAATTTCTTAACTTATCTAAGCTAAGATCCGCTCTTCAATATCATGATCATGAAACAACTATTTTTCTTAAAAATAAAATTAAAAAGAAAATAAAGGATTATTTTGAAGTACAAGGGATATTTCATTCTCAATTAAGACATAAAAAGCCGATTACTTCCACCATGAATCAATGGAAAAACTGGTTAAAAGCTGGTCATTATCAACACGATTTATCTCAGATAAAATGGTCTAGATTAGTACCACAAAAATGTCGAACTATTGTTAATCAAGGATGTATAGCTGAAAATAAGGATTTTAAAAAAAGCGATTCATATGAAAAAGACCGATTAATTCAGTACGAAAAAAAAAAGAATTTTAAAAAACACTATAGATATGATCTTTTAGCATATAAATCTATTAATTATGAAGATCCGAAGGACTCATATATTTTTAGATTCTTATTAAAGGAAAAAAATAACCAAGGGATTTTTTTTTTGTATAATTACAAGACATATAAACGCAAATCTGTTTATCTGCCAGGAAATGTTCCTATGAATAACTATCTGGGAGAAAACGAGATTGTGGATATAGAGAAAAACCCGGCTAGAAAATATTTTGATTGGAGAATTCTCCGTTTTTGTCTTAGAAACAAGATGGATATTGAATTTTGGATTGATACCGTAACCAAAAGGAATAAAAAGACGAAGACTGTGTCTAATAATTATCAAATAATTAATAAAATTGATAAGAAAAGTCTTTTTTATCTCATGCTTCATCAAGATGAAGAAATCAACCCATACCCCCCAAAAAACCTTTTTGATTGGATGGAAATGAATGAAAGAATATTAAATCATTCTATATTGAATTTGGAACTTTGGTTCTTCCCACAAATTTTGATACTTTACAATGCATATAAGAAAACCCACGGAGCCATACCAATCAAATTACTTCTTTTTGATTTGAATGAAAATGAAAATGTTTTTGAAAAAAAGAAGGTAAATAAAAAGAAAAAAAGAGATACTTTTATATTATCATTCTCGAATGAAAAAAAAACTATTGAAGTCAAGAATAAAAATGAAACAGAAAAAGAATCTGAGAGACAAGTGGATCTTGGATCAATTCGCTTAAATCAAGAAAAAGGTCTTGAAGAATATTTTGAGGGACCAGACACGAAAAAAAAAAAAAAATACAAAAGTTCTACGGAAGCGGAGCTTGATTTCCTACTAAAAAGGTATTTCTGTTTTCAATTACGATGGAATGCTTCTGTAAATCAAAGAGTACTCCATAATATCAAAGTATTTTGTCTCCTTCTTAGACTTATAAATCCAAACGAGATTGCTATATCCTCTATTCAAAGGAGAGAAATGAGTCTCGATATTCTACTGATTCAGAACAATTTGAGCCTTACAGAATTTCTGAAAAAAGGAATATTGATTATCGAACCAGTTCGTCTGGCTGTAAAAAATGTCGGACAGTTTCTTATGTACCAAACCATAAATATTTCATTGGGTCATAAGAGTAATCACAAAATGAATCCAAGACATCAAGAAAAGGGCTGTGTTGATAAGACGAATTTTGATGAGTCCATTGCAAAACAGAAAAGGAACACTGGAAATAAAAACAAAAATCTTGATGATTTGTTTGTTCCTGAAAATACTTTTTTATCTCAACGTCGTAGAGAATTCGGAATTCTAATTTCTTTTAATTCGAAGAATAGCCAAGGTATTCATCAGATAAATACAGAATTTTGCAATGGAAATAACATTAAAACCTGCGGTAACGTTTCAAATAAAAACAAAGATCTTTATAGAGATAAAAAAAAAAAAAAGAAACTAATTCAATTCAAACTCATTTTTTGGCCCAATTATCGATTAGAAGATTTAGCTTGTATGAATCGCTATTGGTTTGATATCAATAATGGAAGTCGTTTCAATATGGTAAGAATACATATGTATCCACGATTAAAAACCCTTTAACAATACGTTTTTCATATATTCCATAACATATTTTAGTTGATACATGAAAACAAACAGATACACACATGCATTGTTTTTCATTCTATTCATATCATTAATTTATTAATTTAATGACATATCAATTAGATCTAAAAAGGAATCTTAGGTATAAATTTTGATTTTTTCAAATAGATTATCTGTTTGGATTCCTATGCCCATAAAAACAATTGGATAAAATTATAAATTCATACGGAAATGAAGATTGTCGGGTATACAAAATGAAAAAGGAATCGGCATTATTATTACTGATGAATAAAAATATATAAAAAATATATATATATTATATATTTAAAAATATTGAATTTAAATTTAAGTAGGGGAGAAGATTTCATTTTATGGCCAAAAATGCATTCATCTCATTTATTTCACAAGACGAAAAAGAAAAAAACAAAAACAAGGGATCCGTTGAATTTCAAGTATTCAGTTTTACTAATAAGATCCGAAGAATTACTTCACATTTGGAATTGCATAGAAAAGACTATTTATCTCAGAGAGGCCTCCGGAAAATTATAGGAAAACGCCAACGACTGCTGGCTTATTTGTCAAAGAAAAATGAAGTACATTATAAACAATTAATTAGGCAGTTGGATATTCGGGAACCAAAAACGCGTTAATTTGAAAAATCATTTTTGAATTATTTGATTTTTTATTTTATTATTAGATCGGGCATTTTGATGAGCTTCTTTTCGTTTTCAGTAAGGTATGGAAGAATGAATCGAGGAAAAACCTATGAATGTATCATCTCCAAGACAAGACCTCATGATAGTCAATATGGGCCCGCACCATCCATCAATGCATGGTGTTCTTCGACTCATTGTTACTCTAGATGGTGAAGATGTTATTGATTGTGAACCAATATTAGGTTATTTACACAGAGGGATGGAAAAAATTGCGGAAAACCGAACAATTATACAATATCTGCCCTATGTAACACGTTGGGATTATTTAGCTACGATGTTTACAGAAGCAATAACCGTAAATGGACCAGAACGACTGGGAAATATTCAAATACCAAAAAGAGCTAGCCATATCAGAGTAATTATGTTGGAGTTGAGTCGTATAGCTTCTCATCTGTTATGGCTGGGCCCTTTTATGGCAGATATTGGTGCGCAAACCCCTTTCTTCTATATTTTCAGAGAAAGGGAATTAGTATATGATCTATTCGAAGCTGCCACTGGGATGAGAATGATGCATAATTTTTTTCGTATCGGAGGAGTAGTGGCTGATCTACCTCATGGCTGGATAGATAAATGTTTGGATTTCTGCGATTATTTTTTAACAGGGGCCGCTGAATATCAAAACCTTATTACGCGAAATCCTATTTTTTTAGAACGAGTTGAAGCAGTAGGTATTATTAGTGCAGAGGAAGCAATAAATTGGGGTTTATCAGGACCAATGCTACGAGCTTCTGGAATACAGTGGGATCTTCGCAAAGTTGATCATTATGAATGTTACAACGAATTTGATTGGGAAGTCCCGTGGCAAAAAGAAGGCGATTCATTAGCTCGTTATTTAGTCCGAATCAGTGAAATGAAGGAATCCATAAAAATTATTCAACAAGCTCTGGAAAGAATTCCGGGGGGGCCCTATGAGAATTTAGAAACCCGATGTTTTGATAGAGAGAGGGATCCAAACTGGAATGATTTTGAATATCGATTCATTAGTAAAAAAACCTCTCCTACTTTTGAATTGCCGAAACAAGAACTTTATGTGAGAGTCGAAGCACCAAAGGGAGAATTGGGAATTTTTTTGATAGGGGACCAGAGTGGTTTTCCTTGGAGATGGAAAATTCGTCCACCGGGGTTTATTAATTTGCAAATTCTTCCTCAGTTAGTTAAAAGAATGAAATTGGCTGATATTATGACAATACTAGGTAGCATCGATATCATTATGGGGGAAGTTGATCGTTGAAATGATACTTGATACACCAGAAATACAAGATATTCATTCTTTTTCGGGATTAGAATCCTTAAAAGAGATATATAACATTATATGGATGCTTGTTTCTATTTTGACTCTTGTATTGGGAATAACAATAGGGGTACTAGTAATTGTGTGGTTAGAAAGAGAAATAGCCGCAGGAGTGCAACAACGTATTGGACCCGAATATGCTGGTCCTTTAGGAGTTCTTCAAGCTCTAGCAGATGGGATAAAACTACTTTTGAAAGAGAATCTTCTTCCATTTCGGGGAGATACTCGTTTATTCAGCATTGGACCATCCATAGCAGTCATATCAATTCTACTAAGCTATTCAGTAATTCCTTTTGGCTATCACCTAGTTTTAGCTGATCTAAAGATTGGTGTTTTTTTATGGATTGCCATTTCAAGTATTGCTCCCATAGGACTTCTTATGTCAGGATATGGATCAAATAATAAATATTCTTTTTTAGGTGGTCTACGAGCCGCTGCTCAATCGATTAGTTATGAAATACCATTAACTTTATGTGTGTTATCAATATCTCTACGTGCGAGTCGTTGAAACATAAACTTTTCTCTACGCCTTTATTTCTAAGAAAATATGAAAGAATAGGCGAAATGAATTAAATGGATATATTTTTTTTTATATTTATCATTAAATTGAAAGTGTATGATCTAAATCGGATAGTTATATGAGTGAAAGAAGACAGCTTCAAAATTCGCAGTAAAAAGAATCAGTCTCATTTCCTAGGTACAATAATAAGAGGAAAGCGGAAAAAAAAGAATCTATTTTTTACCCCAAGATTGGTTGATTAGTCATCCTGGCTTGAAGCGGGGTTCAAATGATCAACCGTATTGACGTTTTACTATCGTTGGCATGTATTACCAGACATGTATTACCATAACGATAACGGGGGATTGCGCAAAAATGAGTGGATTGGTTAGAAACACCAAGATAGGTAACGGATTAGTAATTAGTAATGGAGATTATGTAAATAATCCCAAAGTTCATTTTTAATTTTTACATAATATAAATAATATAAAATAAAAAGAATAATAATTGGGGCTTTAAATTCGTAGAAATGATCAAGTAGTACTCCCCACAATTCCGATCCAGAGTATGCTCCTATCCACCGATTATAAAAAAAACTATCACACACGAAATAACCCTTTACTTTTTTAAGTCCATTTTTTCTCAGAAAAGAAAAAAGAATACGAACAAAACAAAAAAGAACTCTAACAATAAAAATGATCCTTTTATTTTTTCTTTATCATATAGATAAAATTTATACCATAATTTAGAAATTAATGGTATGTATAATTCTTTTTCGGAATCGAAAACAAAGTTGGGTTGAAAGATCTATTAATATTTCTACACATCCACAAGGAGTATTTGATTGAAATACGGAAGTTATTACTCAACAAGGAAAAACTGAAATTCTTAAAGGATGAGATCAATTCAGAAGTACTTTATCTTTATTTATTGTTATAACAATAACAGACAGAATTCCCTTGGTCTAATTAGAGGACATTGTGATCCTACCTATTCTACTATCCGACAAACGTATCAAAATAAAGAAAATATGATTTGGTCCTTAGATTTATTTATGACCCTCGAGGAGCCATATGAGGTGAAAATCTCATGTATGGTTCTGGAATAGCGGTGAGAACAGTTATGTTCTCATCGACTATAATTATCTAATAGTTTAAGTACAGTTGATATAGTTGAGGCACAATCAAAATATGGTCTTTGGGGGTGGAATTTGTGGCGGCAACCTATAGGGTTTATTGTTTTTCTAATTTCTTCTCTAGCAGAATGCGAGAGATTGCCTTTTGATTTGCCAGAAGCAGAAGAAGAATTAGTAGCCGGTTATCAAACCGAATATTCGGGTATCAAATTTGGTTTATTTTATGTTGCTTCCTATCTAAACCTATTAGTTTCGTCATTATTTGTAACAGTTCTTTACTTGGGCGGTTGGAATATTTCTATTCCGTACATTTATGTTCCTGAGCTTTTTGAACTAAATAAAGTGAGTGGGGTTTTTGGAACAACAACGGGTATCTTTATTATATTGGCTAAAACTTATTTATTCTTGTTTGTTTTTATCACAACAAGATGGACTTTACCTAGACTAAGAATGGATCAATTATTAAATCTTGGCTGGAAATTTCTTTTACCTATTTCTCTCGGCAATCTATTATTAACAACCTCTTCACAACTCCTTTCATTGTAATACAATACTATAAGTCTATATGTCTCAAACAAGAGAAAGAAACAAAGATCAAATTGTTCCTAGATAATTAGGATATGTTCCCTATGGTGACTGGGTTCAGAAATTATGGTCAACAAACAATAAGGGCTGTAAGGTACATTGGTCAAAGTTTTATGATTACCTTATCCCACGTAAATCGTTTACCTGTAACTATTCAATACCCTTATGAAAAATTAATTACATCGGAGCGTTTCCGCGGTCGAATCCATTTTGAATTTGATAAATGTATTGCTTGTGAGGTATGTGTTCGTGTATGTCCTATAGATTTACCCGTTGTTGATTGGCAATTCGAAACGAATATTCGAAAGAAACGATTGCTTAGTTATAGTATTGATTTTGGAATCTGTATATTTTGTGGTAACTGCGTTGAGTATTGTCCAACAAATTGTTTATCAATGACTGAAGAATATGAGCTTTCTACTTATAATCGTCACGAATTGAATTATAATCAAATTGCTTTGGGTCGTTTACCAATATCAGTAATTGACGATTATACAATTCGAACGATTTCGACTTTGCCTCAACGAAAAAGCTTGATTAAAGATGAAGAATAATTACTAAAATTCGGTTTTGATCTAAAGAAATGAGGTTTCGTTCCTTTTGTTTGGTCAATAAAATGACTACAAATACTTATGATTGGATTGATTGTAATAATTGCGACTTAATTTTGAGTCAAAATCTAGAAATTTTGATTGAAAATATCTTAATAGATACGTAATTCTTTCGAAATAGTTCGAAATAGAAATCTTTTTTAGAGTGTCGAATTCTCCTTTGGGATAAAGAGTGAGATCATTCTAATAGCTATACTTACTTCACTTCACACCGTTTCGGATTTCATTCAATTATAGGAACGTATCAAAAAATTTTTGTTCCTGGTCGGGTCATCAATAAGGTCATGAAAAAATTCGATGTATTTTTCTCTTCTTTATACATAAAATGGATTTACCTGGATCAATACATGATTTTCTTTTAGTATTTCTGGGATTGTGCCTTATATTATTAGGTTTAGGAGTGGTATTGCTTACCAACCCAATTTATTCCGCCTTTTCGTTGGGATTGGTTCTTATTTGTATAGCCTTATTATATATTTTATCAAATTCCTATTTTGTAGCTACCGCACAACTCCTTATTTACGTAGGAGCCATAAACGTTTTAATCATATTTGCTGTGATGTTCATGAATGGTTCAGAATATCACAACGCTTTTTATCTTTGGAACGTTGGAGGTGGGGTTACTTTACTGATTTGTACAAGTATTTTTCTTTTACTAATTACTACTATTCCAGATACGTCATGGTATGGGATTATTTGGACTACAAGATCAAACCAGATTATAGAGAAAGATTTGATAACTAATAGTCAACAAATTGGAATTCGTTTATCAACAGATTTTTTTCTTCCATTTGAACTCATTTCGATAATTCTTTTAGTTGCGTTAATAGGCGCAATTGCTACGGCTCGTCAGTAACAATAGTAAAGCCTTAGAAAACTAGCCGCAATAATCAAAATGAAACTTTGTATTATTACATTTAGTTTCCTTTAATTCTATTTGAAGATTATTCGTGTATAAATTTGAAATATATTCAAAATAGAACTTCTTTTATTCGATCTATTACCAATATATTCTTTTTTTCTTTACTTGTTATATTTGAGTCAATCGACTCTGTTAAACTTTTGTTCATATTGAAATAAATCGAAATTGCGAAGGAGTTGGTCAATGATGCTCGAGCATATACTTGTTTTGAGTGCCTATTTATTTTGTATAGGTATTTATGGATTGATCACAAGCCAAAATATGGTTAGAGCCCTTATGTGTCTTGAACTTCTACTGAATGCAGTTAATATAAATTTTGTAACATTTTCTGATTTTTTTGATAGTCGTCAATTAAAAGGAACTATTTACTCAATATTTGTTATAGCTATTGCAGCGGCTGAAGCAGCTATTGGACCGGCTATTGTTTCGTCAATTTATCGTAACAGAAAATCAACGCGTATCAATCAATCTAATTTGTTGAATAAGTAGTATTAATCATATAAATTCCAATATTCATCAATTCGAATTAGCATGTATGCTATATAATTATCTTTGGCAAAACGTAAGAAATGAAAGTCTCTTGGCCCTTTTTTGTCCCTTTTTCATGCACATGCCTCGATCCAGAATTGATTCAAAAAATTCTTGTCAATTATTGATTCATCTAGTATATAAAGATATGATTCATTTATAAAATTACTAGATCAAAATTTATGACGTTCAAAAATTTATAGACCCAATGTCGCATTCAGTAAAGATTTATGATACATGTATAGGGTGTACCCAATGTGTCCGAGCCTGTCCCACGGATGTATTAGAAATGATACCTTGGGACGGATGTAAAGCTAAGCAAATTGCTTCTGCTCCAAGAACAGAGGACTGCGTCGGATGTAAGAGATGTGAATCGGCCTGTCCAACGGATTTTTTGAGTATTAGAGTTTATTTATGGAATGAAACAACTCGAAGCATGGGTCTAGCTTATTGACCCATTTCCCACAACATGGTTTGAATACATTCTTTTTTATCGACAAAACCCGTACTCGAAACAAAAAAATAGAAATATATTCTGTTTTGAGCACGGGTTTTTCTGGTCCAAGTGTATCTTGTCTTTATCACGAATTTTTTGCCGTGGTTAACAATCTTTGTAGTCTTTCCAATATCCGCAGGTTCCTTAATTTTCTTTTTGCCTCAGCCTCAGGGAGGAAATAAAGTAATTAGGTGGTATGCTATATGTATATGCGTGTTAGAATTTCTTTTAATGACCTACGTATTCTGCTATCGTTTCCAACCGGACGATCTATTAATTCAATTGGCGGAGAATTATAAGTGGGTCGATTTTTTTGGTTTTTACTGTAGATTGGGAATAGATGGACTTTCTATAGGACCCATTTTACTGACAGGATTTATCACTACTTTAGCCACTTTAGCGGCTTGGCCAGTTACTCGAGATTCCAGATTATTCCATTTCTTGATGTTAGCCATGTATAGTGGTCAAATAGGATTGTTTTCTTCTCGAGATCTTTTACTTTTTTTCATCATGTGGGAGTTAGAATTAATTCCCGTTTATATACTTCTATTTATGTGGGGGGGAAAGCACCGTTTGTATTCAGCTACAAAGTTTATTTTATACACCGCAGGGGGTTCCCTTTTTTTATTAATAGGAATTCTAGGTATCTGTTTATATGGTTCCAACGAGCCAACATTAAATTTTGAAACATCAGCCAATCAACCATATCCTTTAGCGTTGGAAATAATATTCTATATTGGATTTCTTATTGCTTTTGCTGTCAAATTACCGATTATACCCCTACATACATGGTTACCAGATACTCACGGAGAGGCACATTACAGCACTTGTATGCTTCTAGCCGGAATCTTATTAAAAATGGGAGCATATGGGTTGGTTCGGATCAATATGGAATTATTACCCCATGCTCATTCTCTAGTTTCTCCCTGGTTGATAATAATAGGACCAATTCAAATAATTTATGCAGCTTCAACATCTCCTGGTCAACGTAATTTAAAAAAAAGAATAGCCTATTCCTCGGTATCTCATATGGGTTTTATAGTTATAGGAATTTGCTCTCTAAGCGATACGGGACTTAACGGAGCTCTTTTACAAATAATATCTCATGGATTTATCGGTGCTGCGCTTTTTTTCGTGGCAGGAACGAGTTATGATAGAATACGTCTTCTTTATCTAGATAAAATGGGAGGACTGGCTATCTCGGTTCCAAAAATATTCACGATGTTCAGTATCTCATCAATGGCTTCTCTTGCATTACCGGGCATGAGCGGTTTTTTTGCAGAATTGATAATATTTTTTGGAATAATTACTAGCCAAAAATTTCTTTTACTGGCAAAAGTAATTATTACTTTTGTCATGGCAATTGGAACGATATTAACTCCTGTTTATTTATTGTCTATGTTACACCAGATGTTTTATGGATACAAGCTATTTAATGCCTCAAACTCTCCTTTTTTGGATTTTGGACCGCGAGAGTTGTTTGTTTCAATCTCTATCCTTCTACCTGTAATAGGTATTGGCATTTATCCGGACTTCGTTTTCTCATTATCAGGTGACAAGGTCGAGGCTATTTTGTCTAATTATTAATGCTAAAATTAATAATTAGATAATTAAAAAAAAAAATGGAAATAAAGGATTTTTTTTTTGAAGTTAAAAAAACAAATTGTAACTGGATAGTGTGTCGTTTGACAGAACCATTTGAATCACTTATTACTTGATTCAAATGGTTCTCGATGGGTGGCGTTTACAAAAAGTTTCTTATATAGACTTATACGCTGTCCTATGGTTTTTTTGTCAAGACCCTCTTTTTTTGTTTTTTGTCTTAAATTCAATTAGATATTAATGTAAATGAACCATAACTGTGCAGCCCTATTCCTAATAGATTAACTCCTAAATAACATATCCAAATTAGAAGAAAGCCTATAAAAGCCACAATTGCGGAATTTACGCCTTCCCATTTTTTATGTGTTCTAGTATGTAAATAAATTGCGAATATTGTCCAAGTAATAAATGCCCAAGTTTCCTTTGGGTCCCAACTCCAATATGACCCCCATGCCTCATTAGCCCAGACTGCTCCCGAAAGAATACCTATAGTTAAAAGGATAAATCCTATACTAATAATATGATAACTCCAACAATCTAATTGTTGAATCAACTGATACCTGTAATAATTTTTAGAAGAAAGAAAAGAAGTGTTTCGTAAAACACTGCCACTTCCGTTCATGTATTGAATCTCATCAAAGAAGAAAGATTTATTTACCAAATTATTGCTTTTAAAAAGAAAAAAAATCCTTATGATTTTTCGAAATGTAATGACTAGAAGAGCCACTGATAATAATGATCCACATAAAAGGGCCGCATAGGCCAATACCATCATACTTACGTGCATTACTAACCACTGGGATTGTAGAGCCGGTACTAATAATGCAGACTGATGCATTTCAGTTAAAAAACCGTAAGTAGCAAAGCCTTGGGTAAAAAGTGCGCTTGGCGCGGTTATTAGGCTTAAATTTTTTTGATGTTTTTTAAAATTAAAATACGGAATTATATGAATAATGGATAAACTCCACGAAAGAAAGACTAATGATTCATATAAATTACTTAATGGTAAATGTCCCAAATAAATCCAACGAGTAACTAATAATCCAGTTATACAGAAAAAAGTGGCTATCGTTCCCTTTTCTGACGACTCATATAGTCCGACGATTTCATCGAGTAATATGGTTATCAAATGAATTGTAATTACAATGGAAACAACCGAAACGGATATATGAGTTAATATATGCTCTAAAGTAGAAAATATCATAAAAGAAGAAAATATCATAAAAGAAAAAGAAAGGGTCCCCATGATTCTATAGAATCAATTCAAATAAATAATTGAATTCATTCTAGGAACTTTTTAGAGGTATAAATTGCCATGCCGCTACTCGGACTCGAACCGAGATGCTCTAGCACTGCTTCCTAAGAGCAGCGTGTCTACCAATTTCACCATAGCGGCTTGCTAGAAATCATAATAACTAATTATTATTCAATCGTCGAGATTGAAAGAGTCAATTCAATGCAATCTTTTTTAGTTTTTGGGTTAGGAAAGATAAAAATTAAGAAATCGAAAACCCTTTTATTTGACTAGGGATTTGGATGTTCTAATCATAATCCTTATTCTTTTTTTTTTTTATTGTGATAGGTGATGATAAAGGTCGATGGGGAAAATGATAATCCCCATCCTGCGAAAATGATCAAAGAGACTCAAAAGAAAGTTGAAACTTTATGTCTTGTATTTTGTATTTAGTCTTTTTTTAAACAAAAGGTATAATTTGAGGGTTCAGTAAATAACAGACTTTGCATTCGACATATCCTAAAAGAAAATGAGTTCAATTAAATATTGATCAATTCAAGACATTAGTGAATGAAAAGCCTTTGTTTTTTTCATTTTAGATTAGAAAAATTAGAAAAAAACTAGACTTTTTTCGATTCAGGACAAGTTATATTATTTCACCCTTTGATTTTTTATTTGTAGTTGTCGCACAAAAAAAACTTTTTGAATTCCCCGTAGCAAGGGATTTCGCTAATGAGAAGGCTTTCAACGCTGCCCAATATCCCTTTCTTTTCCAACTATTTTTACGAATACGCTTTTTTGATATAGAAGTGCGCTTTTTTGGAACTGCCATTCACAAATTTGGAGGTTACTCATTGCTAGAATTGGATGTGAAAGACATTTTTTGGTTAAAAACCAATTGTTCTTTAATCTTTACTATTTAGTATCTTTTTTTTTAGGTTCTAATATTTTTCTAAAAAACCTATTCATTTTCATTTCTATTTCTGTCTATTTTCGTCATGTTACATTTATACATGTAATATACATGGAATAAAATATATCGAGAAATTCAAAAGCCTAAGCCATGTGTACCTAACACAAAATTTTTTCGAGCAAGGTCAAGCTTGAAAAAGAAGTATATCCAATATTTCAATTTAAATAAAATGAAATGAGACGCCATTAGTTAATCTATTTCTATTAAAGGATACATGATTTTCTAAAAGACATTTTAGTGATTTCTTTTTTTAATTTCATGGAAAGTATTCAATATCGTCGGATTTCCTACAAATAGAAATGTCTTTTATTCTAATGGAAGACAATCAATCCGTTCAAAAATTGATCGTTTAACGATTCTGATTCGAGATAAACAAACTACAAAGAAGTTCTGATTTAAGTGGGTCAAAGTATGCACCGTTTTTTACGATTCATACCAAAATCAAGTACTATTTTTGCTATAATTCTTTATCCTTTATCTTTAGATAGAAATTCTCGTAATTCCTAAAAAAACTTTTCATTTTTTAGATCTTCATAAAAATTTTTATTAATATTAAGTAATATTAATAAAATATGTTTTTTTACTAATAACTTGGTCATATTATTTGACCAAGTCTAACTTATTGATTTGAATATGTGAAGTTCTTTGAAAAGATTCAGATTTAGAATAATAATAATTAAGAATATCAAATGTTAGTTAAGTTTTGCATATTTCTTTTTTTTATTGACTGGCTCTTTTCAAAAAGGACAAGAACGAGAGAGTCAAAGACAATTGATTAAAAAAAAATTTATGGAACATATATATCAATATTCTTGGATCATCCCTTTTATTACACTTCCAGTTCCTATGGTAATAGTGGGGGGGCTTCTACTTTTTCCAACAGTAACAAAAAAAATTCGCCGTATGTTGTCTTTTTCTAGTGTTTTTTTGTTAAGTATAGTTATGCTTTTTTCACCAAATCTCCTTCTTCAGCAAATTCATAGTAGTTTCATCTATAAATCAGTGTGGTCTTGGACTATCAATAATGATTTTTCTTTAGAGTTCGGCTATTTGATCGACCCACTGACTTCTATTATGTTAATATTGATCACTACTGTTGGAATCATGGTGCTTATTTATAGCGACAATTATATGTCTCATGATCAAGGATATTTGAGATTTTTTGCTTCTATGAGTTTTTTCAATACTTCAATGTTGGGTTTAGTCTCGAGTTTTAATTTAATACAAATTTATATTTTTTGGGAATTGGTTGGGATGTGTTCTTATCTATTAATAGGTTTTTGGTTTACGCGACCTCTTGTGGGTAATGCTTGTCAAAAGGCGTTTATAACTAACCGTGTCGGGGATTTTGGTTTATTATTAGGAATTTTAGGTCTTTATTGGATAACGGGTAGTTTCGAATTTCGGAATTTGTTCGAAATATTCAACAACTTAACTTATAATAATGAGATTGATTTGTTATTTGTTATTTTGTGTTCCTTTTTATTATTTTCCGGTGCAGTTGCTAAATCCGCGCAGTTTCCCCTTCATGTGTGGTTACCAGATGCCATGGAAGGGCCTACTCCTATTTCGGCTCTCATACATGCTGCTACTATGGTAGCAGCAGGCATTTTTCTTGTAGCTCGCCTTCTTCCTCTTTTCTTAGTCATACCTTACGTTATGAATTTAATAGCCTTAATAGGTATATTAACAGTACTATTAGGAGCTACTTTAGCTCTTGCTCAAAAAGATATTAAGAGAAGTTTAGCCTATTCGACAATGTCTCAATTGGGTTATATCATGTTAGCTTTAGGTCTGGGCTCTTCTCGAGCCGCTTTATTTCATTTGATTACTCACGCCTATTCAAAAGCTTTGTTGTTTTTGGGATCTGGATCAATTATTCATTCAATGGAGGCTATTGTTGGATATTCTCCCGATAAAAGTCAGAATATGGTTCTTATGGGCGGTTTAACAAAACATGTCCCAATTACAAAAATTTCTTTTTTACTAGGTACACTTTCTCTTTGTGGTATTCCTCCCTTTGCATGTTTTTGGTCTAAAGATGAAATACTTAATGATAGTTGGTTATATTCACCGATTTTTGCAATAATCGCTTGTTACACGGCCGGATTAACCGCATTTTATATGTTTCGTATCTATTTACTTACTTTTGAGGGTCATTTGAATCTTCATTTTCAAGACTATAGTGGAAAAAAAGGTAGCTCGTTCTATTCAATATCTTTATGGGGTAAAGAGGGGCCAAGTCCGATAAAAAAAAAAATTCTTTATTACCTTTATTAAAAATCAATACTAATAAAAGGGCTTCCTTTTTTTGTTTTTGCAAGAAGACAGGTCTACTTCATCTTAATGCAAGAAAAATAACCAGTGCTTTTCGTACTATTCATTTTAATAATACTTTAAATTTAAATTCTTATCCCCACGAATCCAACAATACTATGCTAGTTCCTATACTTATATTGGCCTTATTTACCTTTTTTAGTGGGGTCATAGGAATTCCTTTCAATCAAGAGGGGGAGGGATTGGATATATTATCAAAATTGTTAACTCCATCGATAAACCTATTAGATCAAAATTCAAAACAATCCAAGGATTGGTATCAATTTTTTACAAATGCAACTTTTTCAGTCAGTATAACTTTTGTGGGAATTTTTCTCGCATCCTTTTTATACAAGCCCGTTTATTCATCTTTACAAAATTTGAACTTCCTAAATTTAGTTGTGAAAAAGGGTTCTCAAAGAATTCTTAGGGAAAAACTAATATATTTAATATATTGTTGGTCATATAATCGTGGTTATATAGATGCTTTTTATGCAAAATTTATAACTAGGGGTCTAAGAGGATTGGCAGAACTAACTCATTTTTTTGATAGACAAATAATCGATAGAATTACAAATGTAATGGGTCTTGCAAGTTTTTTTCTTGGAGAGGGTATAAAATATGTAGGAGGTGGTCGCATCTCTTCGTATCTCTTAGTATATTTGTTTGCTGTATTCATTTTTTTACTAATAAAATTGAATTTTGAATTTCATTTTTTTTTTTAACTTTACTTTATTTCTTTTTATTTAATTTTTTAATTTATTTTATTAGAATATATTTCTAAATATAATATTTAATATTTATTGTTAATAATAATAATATTTAATAGATAGTTATATTTATTTAATAGATTTTAATAGTTTAGTTTAATAGATAGTTATATTAATAGTTTAATAGATAGTTATATTAACTTTTTTTTTGTTTTTGTTAGAACATGTCTCTTTCAATATAAATTCATTCACTTTTTTCTCTTTCGTTTCATCGATTTTTATTTTGGCCTTTTCTTCCGACAAAAGGTAAGAAGAAGGATCTTCTTCGGTGGATTCCTCTTGTTCCTGTTTAGTCCCTTTGGTTTCAGAAGTTGTTTCTATTTCTACATCTGTTTCTTCCTCACTTTCCCCCCTTTCTGAGGTTTCTTTCAGTTTCTTAGTAAAAAGGGGGGACGGTATTCTGCCTAAATAGTAGACACAGGTAATAAATAAGAGAATACTCAAGATTCGGGCCATAGAATTTCTCAATTCTGACACAAGGTACTTATTCGATCGAATAAGTACATTAGATCTAATAGAATTTTTTTGCTGTATCCAGACTAATACGAACCCAACCCATTTCATGAATAAAATGTGACCAATTAACCAACCAACAAAACTACTTGTTACAAATAACATCTTGTTGTTGCATCGAAACATATAAATGTTGACTAATCTGACTAACATTGAACTTGGTAAAATGAAATGGTTGAATAATTGAAAAATGAGATTATTCAGGAATACACATTGAATGCTAAGATTACGCATTGAATTTGTGGTAGTAGATCCATAATCAAAAAAGTGTTTGTGATTGTTCCAGAAGAAATGAAACAAAAGATACGGTAGGGCTAGGACAGTTATTGTATGAGGTCTACCCAATGCTAGATACAGAGGCGCATAATAGATCGATATGAACATCATGAGCTGTCCCGTAATAAACCCTGTTGTTGCTGATACCTT